TAAAATCCACGGTCTCTTTCTTATTATTAATTATTTAGAATTTGAAGAAAAAAAAAAACCATTTGATAGAATTGATAAAAAATTATTATCAAGAGAAATGAATTTTTTCTTGAACTTAATCAATGAATTTAATGGAAAACCAACCTCACGTTTAAATTTTAAAGAATTTTATTTACTTCCTGAACAGAAACAAATAAAAATCAATTTAGATTTAGAAGTGCGAGAAAAAAAAATAAGATTTCTATTTGAAAGATTTCTAACTGATCCTAACAATAAAGCAATTAGAAACCAAGCTATTGGGGTAAAAGAAATCAAAAAAAAAGTTCCGCAATGGTCATACAAATTAATCAACGATTTGGAACAAGAGGCGGGAGAAAATAAAGAAGCTTTGGGAAGGGATTCTCAGATTCGTTCAAGAAAACGCAAACGTGTAGTGATTTTTAATCATGACATCGAAAAAACCAATGGTTATAGTAATTCCCAAGATACTAATAATAATGATGAAACAGACAACATTGCTTTGATACGTTATTCACAACAATCGGATTTTCGTCGAGACATAATCAAAGGCTCAATGCGAGCTCAAAGGCGTAAAACAGTTATTTGGAAAACCTTTCAAGCAAATGTACATTCCCTTCCTTTTTTGGACAGAATCGACAAAGACGTTTATTTTTCTTTTGATTTTTCGGAGTCGATAAAAAAAATTTTTAAAAATTGGCTATGGAAAAAGTCAGAATTACAAATTTCAGACTATGATTATAAAGAGAAAAAAGAAAAAGAAAGTACTAAAAAAGAAAAAAGAAGAGAAAATGCACGTATAGAAATAGCGGAAACCTGGGATAGCATTGTATTTGCTCAAGTAATAAGAGGTTTTGTGTTAGTAACCCAATCAATTCTGAGAAAATATATTATATTACCCTTATTGATAATAGTTAAAAATATTGGTCGTATATTATTATTTCAATTTCCTGAATGGTCGGAGGATTTAAAGGATTGGAAGAGAGAAGTGCATGTTAACTGCACTTATAATGGTGTTCAATTAGCAGAAAAAGAATTTCCAAAAAACTGGTTAATAGACGGTATTCAAATAAAGATCCTATTTCCTTTTCGTCTGAAACCTTGGCACAAATCTAAGCTTAAGCTACAAAAACTACGAAACAATTATAACGATCTAATGAAAAAAAAAGAACAACAAAATGATTTTTGTTTTTTAACAGTTTGGGGAATGGAAACTGAACTTCCTTTTGGTTCTCCCAGAAAACAACTTTCATTTTTTGAACCTATTTTTAAAGAACTCAAAAAAAAACTTATAAAATTCAAAAAGAAGTGTTTTAGAATTCTAATAATTTTAAAAGAAAGAACAAAATTATTTATAAATGTCTCAAAAGAAAGAAGAAAATGGGTTATTACAAATATTCTATTTATAAAAAAAATAATAAAAGAACTCTCAAAAATGAACCCAATTCTACTAGTTGGATTAAGAGAAATAGAACTATATGAATTGAGTGAAAGCAAAAAAGAAAAAAAATTTATAATCGATAATGAAATAATTCATGAACCGTCCATTAACATTCAATCTACAAATTGGACAACTTTTTCATTAACAAAAAAAAAAATACAAGATTTAACTGATAGAACAAACACAATTATAAATCAAATACAAAAAATTTTAAAAGACAACAAAAAAGGATTTATAAGTCCACATATAAATATTAGTTCTAACAAAATGAGTTATGATGATAAAAGAGTGGAATCACCAAAAAAGATTTTGCGGCTATTAAAAAGAAGAAATATTAGACTAATACGTAAATCAAATTATTTTATAAGATTTTTCATTGAAAGAATATATATAAATATCTTTTTATTTATCAGTAATATTCCTAGAATAAATGGACAACTTTTTTTTTATTTTTTTGAATCAAGAAAAAAAGATTTTAATAAATATAGCTCCTATAATTCCTATAATAACTATATTTACAATAATGAAATAAATCAAGAGAAAATTGATAAAACAAATCAAAATATAACGCAGTTTATTTCGACTATAAAAGAGTCACTTTCTAATTCTAATATTAATAATAAGAACTTACAAACTTTTTGTGACTTATCTTATTTGTCACAAGCATATGTCTTTTACAAATTATCACAAAGCCCGGTTTTTAACTTTTTGAATTTATATAAGTTAAGATTAAGATCTGTCTTTCAATATAATGGAGCATCTCTTTTTCTTAAGAATGAAATAAAAAATTATTTCCTTGGAACACAAAAAATATTTCATTTCGAATTGAGACATAAGAACCCCCCCAATTCTGAAATAAATCAATGGAAAAATTGGTTAAAGGGTTATTATCAAAATAATTTATCTCAGTCTAGATTAGTACCACAAAAAAAAAAAAGTAGAAATAGCATAAATCAACACTCTATACCTCAAAATAACCATTTAAACAAATGGGATTCATATGAAGAAAACCCATTAATTAACTTTAAATCCGAAAAAAAAAATGTTAAAAAACAATATAGATATGATCTTTTATCATATAATTTTATTAATTATAAAGATAAGAAAAACTCGTCTATTTATAGATTACCATTACAAGTAAATCATAACCAAGCGGTTTTTTATAATTACAACGAACATAAACGAAAAATCTTTAATATGCTAGTAGGTATCCCTGTCAATAATTATCTAGTAGAAGATAATATTATAAATAGAAAAAAAAGAAAGACCAATTCGGATAGAAAAGATTTTGATTGGATAATTCTCAATTTTTGTCTTAGAAAGAAGATGGATATTAGGGCCTGGATCAATATGGATAGTGACACCAACAGTAATAAATATACTAAGACTAGGGTTAATAATTATCAAATAATTGATAAAATCGACAAGAAAGGTCTTTTTTATCCCACGATTCATCAAAATCAAGAAATGAACCCATCCAATCAAAAAAAAAAACTTTTTGATTGGATGAGAATGAATGAAGAAATACTAAGTTGTCCCATATCGAATCTCGAACTTTGGTTTTTCCCAGAATTTTTGATACTTTATACTTCGTATAAGATTAAACCATGGTACATACCAATCAAATTTCTACTTTTAAATTTTAATGTAAATGAAAATGCCAGTGAAAATAAAAAAACGACAGGAAAGAAAAAACGAGATATTTTTCTATCAATATTTTCAAATGAAAAAAAAAATCAAAATCAAGGAGAAAAAGAATGCACAATCAAAACAGATTTTGAATCAACTCTCTCAAACCAAGAAAAAGATATTGAAGAAAATTATGTAGTATCAAAGATTAAAAAAAATAAAAAACAATCCAGGACCAACATGGAAGCGGAGTTTTATTTCTTACTAAAAAGATATTTGCTTTTTCAATTGAGATGGGACGATTCTTTAAATAAAAAAATGATCGATAACATCAAAATATATTGTTCCCTGCTTAGACCGATAAACCTAAGAGAAATTACTATAGCCTCTATTCAAAGGGGAGAAATAAATCTGGATCTTATAATGATTCAGAAAAATTTCACTCTTACAGAATTGATTAAAAGGGGAATATTACTTATCGAACCAGTTCGTCTGTCTATAAAAAATGAAGGACAATTTATTATGTATCAAACTCTAGGTATCTCGTTGGTTCATAAGAGTAAGCACACAATTAATCAAAGGTACCGCAAAAAAGGCCTTGTTGATACGAAGAATTCTGATGAATTCATTTCAAAACATCAAAAGATGACTGAAAATAGAGACAAAAATCATTATGATTTGTTTGTTCCTGAAAGTATTTTATCCCCTAGACATCGTAAAGAATTGAGAATTCTAATTTGTTTCAATTCTAGGAATAGAAATGGTATGCCTAGCAATGCATTTTTTTGTAATGAAAATAAGGTAAGGAGTCTAGTTTTGAATAAAAGCAAAATAAATCAAAATACACTAATTAAATTAAAGTTCTTTCTTTGGCCTAATTATCGATTAGAAGATTTCGCTTGTATGAATCGCTATTGGTTTGATACCAATAATGGCAGTCGTTTCAGTATGGTAAGGGTACATATGTATCCGCAATTTAAAAATGAACTGAGCCGTGTACTGGAAAAAAGTGAAATAGGGATTGATTTTATTTACCGTACTTTATTGCGTATATGAAGACAAAAAGATGCACACATGTATTATTTTACATTCCATTATAATACATGATAATAATTCAATGACATATCAATATCTAGAAATGATACAAAAATCTTCTTAGTTTATTGTTAAATTTTAGGTATAATTTTTTATCTTTTGTGAGTGCAGACAACTATCTTTTTTTTTATTTACCTACTCGAATCCAATTTTAAAATTGGGAATTATTAACAAAATTAAGATTATTGTATTGTCTATGCAAAAAAAAAATGAGTATAATTATTATTATTATTATTGATCAATAAAAATATCTAGCAATAGCAATAAAGGCCGGCGGGGAGGGGGAAGATTTCATTTTATGGTAAAAAAATCATTCATTTCGGTTATTTCAAACGAAGAAAAAGAAGAAAACAGGGGGTCTGTTGCATTTCAAATACTAAGCCTCAGTAATAGGATACTCAAACTTTCTTCCCATTTGGAATTGCACAGAAAAGACTATTTATCTCAGAAAGGCCTCCGTAAAATCTTGGGAAAACGCCAAAGGATGCTGTCTTATTTGTCAAAGAAAAATAGAATACGTTATAAAGAATTAATTAATCAGTTAGATATTCGGGAATCAAAAACACGTTAATTTTAATTTGAAGAGGCTTTTTGAATTATTGAATTATTTGATTTATTAGATCTTGACTTTTATTTTAATGAACTTATTTTCGCTTTTCAGTAATTTATGAAAGAATGAATCGAGGAAAAAGAGAACCTTATGAATATACCAGCTACAAGAAAAGACCTCATGATAGTAAATATGGGTCCCCACCACCCATCAATGCATGGTGTTCTTCGCCTCATTGTTACTCTCGATGGTGAAGATGTTATTGACTGTGAACCAATATTAGGCTATTTACACCGAGGAATGGAAAAAATTGCGGAAAACCGAACAATTATACAATATCTGCCTTATGTAACACGTTGGGATTATTTAGCTACTATGTTCACAGAAGCAATAACGGTAAATGGACCGGAGTTGTTGGGAAATATCCAAGTGCCTAAAAGAGCCAGCTATATAAGAGCAATTATGTTGGAGTTGAGTCGTATAGCTTCTCATCTGTTGTGGCTTGGTCCTTTTATGGCAGATATTGGGGCGCAGACTCCTTTCTTCTATATTTTTAGAGAAAGAGAATTAGTATATGATCTATTTGAAGATGCCACCGGTATGAGAATGATGCATAATTATTTTCGTATCGGAGGAGTAGCGGCTGATTTACCTCACGGCTGGATAGATAAATGTTTAGATTTTTGCGATTATTTTTTAATAGGAGTTACTGAATATCAAAAACTTATTACCCGAAATCCTATTTTTTTAGAACGAGTTGAAGGAGTAGGCATTATTGGTAGAGAGGAAGTAATAAATTGGGGTTTATCAGGACCAATGTTACGAGCTTCTGGAATACAATGGGATCTTCGTAAAGTTGATCGTTATGAATGTTACGACGAATTTGATTGGGAAGTACAGTGGCAAAACGAAGGAGATTCATTAGCTCGTTATCTAGTCCGAATTGGTGAAATGACAGAATCCATAAAAATTATTCAACAAGCTCTAGAAGGAATTCCGGGGGGGCCATATGAGAATTTAGAAATCCGATACTTTGATAGAGAAAGGAATCCAGAATGGAATGATTTTGACTATCGATTTATTAGTAAAAAACCTTCTCCTACATTTGAATTGCCGAAACAAGAACTCTATGTGAGAGTTGAAGCCCCAAAGGGAGAATTGGGAATCTTTTTGATAGGAGATCTGAGTGGTTTTCCTTGGAGATGGAAAATTCGTCCGCCGGGTTTTATCAATTTGCAAATTCTTCCTCAGTTAGTTAAAAGAATGAAATTGGCTGATATTATGACAATATTAGGTAGCATAGATATCATTATGGGAGAAGTTGATCGTTAAAATGATAATTGATACACCAGAAGTACAAGATATTAATTCTTTTTCTAGATTCGAATTTTTAAAAGAGACCTATGGAATTATATGGACCCTTATTCCTATTTTTACTCCTGTATTGGGAATCACAATAGGTGTACTAGTAATTGTATGGTTAGAAAGAGAGATATCCGCAGGGATACAGCAACGTATTGGACCTGAATACGCCGGACCTTTGGGAGTTCTTCAAGCTTTAGCAGATGGGTCAAAGCTACTTTTCAAAGAAAATATTTTTCCATCTAGAGGAGAAACTCTTTTATTCAGTATCGGACCGTCCATTGCGGTTATATCCATTTTAGTAAGCTATTCAGTAGTTCCTTTTAGTTCTCACCTTGTTTTAGTGGATCTCAATATCGGTGTTTTTTTATGGATTGCCATTTCAAGTATCGCTCCCATCGGCCTTCTTATGTCAGGATACGGTTCAAATAATAAATATTCTTTTTTAGGTGGTCTACGAGCTGCTGCTCAATCGATTAGTTATGAAATACCATTAACTTTATGTGTATTATCAATATCTCTACGTGCGATTCGTTAAGATATAAAGTGGTCTCTATTCCTTCCTTTCTAGGAAAAAAGGCGGAATAATTTGAGTAAATATCTTCATTTTTTATTCATTATTCAATTCAGATGGATGAACTAAATCAGATAGTTATATGAGTGAAAGAAAACAGCTTATATAATATATAAATATAAATTCGCAGTAAAAAAAGTGAGTCTCATTTTCTATGTATAAGAGTTAGAGAGTTGAGCGGAAATAAACATAAGCATAAGAAAGCGGTTGCCCCAAGATTGGGTGATTCGTCATCCTGACTTGAAGCGGGTTCAAAAGATCAACCATAGTGAGTTTTCACTATCCTTTGTATGTATTCTCATACATGTATTACCTTAACGGATGATTGAACAAAAACGAGTGGATGGTTAGAAACACCAAGATACACAAAGGATTAGTAAGAAAGATTATGTAAAAGAATATTTCTGCATAATATACAAAGAATATTAATTGAGGCTTTATGTTGGTAGAAATGATCAGGCAGTACTCCCGATGATTCCGATCCAGAGTATGCTCCTATTCGTCGATTAAATAAATGACTATTGGAAACGAAATAATCCTTTATTGATTTCTTTTTTTATTTTGTAAGTCTCCTTTTTCCAGAAACAGAAAGAAGAATAGAAACGAAAAAAGATTTTTTTTATTCTTTCTTTATACTTTTATCCTTTCCTTTCTATATCCATATTTATATAGATATAGATAGAATTCATATCATAACTTCTAAATTAATGTATAATTCTTTTTCATAAGTGAAAAGGACGAGTTATTTCAATTTTTATAAGTTAGAAGGAGTATTTCATTGAAGAAATAAGTTATTACTCAACAAAGAAAAATTGAAATTATTATTGAAATCATTAAATAAAGGATGAGATCAATTCAGAAGTACTTTGATTTTTCTATTTTTCATTATTATATTATTATATATATATAATAATGAAAGCAGAACAGACAGAATTAAATTGGTCTAATTCGGGATCGTACAATAAATTTTTACCTTATCCATCGTATAAACATATCAAGATAAAATAATATTGACCTGATCCCTAGATTTATTTATGGTCCTCAAGGAGCCGTATGCGGTGAAAATCTCATGTACGGTTCTGGACTAGCGATGGTAACAGTGATGGTATCACCGACTATGATTATCTAATAGTTCAAGTACAGTTGATATAGTTGAGGCACAATCAAAATATGGTTTTTGGGGATGGAATTTGTGGCGTCAACCTATAGGGTTTATTATTTTTCTAATTTCTTCCCTAGCAGAATGTGAAAGATTACCTTTTGATTTACCAGAAGCAGAAGAAGAATTAGTAGCAGGTTATCAAACCGAATACTCGGGTATCAAATTTGGTTTATTTTACGTTGCTTCCTATCTAAACCTATTAGTTTCTTCATTATTTGTAACAGTTCTTTACTTGGGCGGTTGGAATATCTCTATTCCGTACATATTTGTTTTTGATTTTTTTGAAATAAATAAAACATATGGTGTTTTTGAACCGACAATTAGTATGTTTATTACATTAGCTAAAACTTATTTGTTCTTGTTCATTCCTATCACAACAAGATGGACTTTACCTAGGCTAAGAATGGACCAGCTATTGAATCTTGGATGGAAATTTCTTTTACCTATTTCTCTCGGTAATCTATTATTAACAACTTCTTCCCAACTCTTTTCACTGTAAAAGAAGATGATATCCTATATTCTCAACTTGGATCAAACAAGAGAAATAAACAAACATAAAATTATTCATAATATATTCACAATATGTTCCCTATGATAACCGGGTTCATGAATTATGGTCAACAAACAGTACGAGCTGCAAGGTACATAGGTCAGAGTTTCATGATTACCTTATCCCACGTAAATCGTTTACCCATAACTATTCAATATCCTTATGAAAAGGTAATCGCCGCGGAGCGTTTCCGCGGTCGAATCCATTTTGAATTTGATAAATGTATTGCTTGTGAAGTATGTGTTCGTGTCTGCCCTATAGATCTGCCCGTCATTGATTGGAAATTGGAAACTGATATTCGCAAGAAACGATTACTTAATTACAGTATTGATTTCGGAATCTGTATATTTTGTGGTAACTGTGTTGAGTATTGTCCAACAAATTGTTTATCAATGACTGAAGAATATGAACTTTCTACTTATGATCGTCACGAATTGAATTATAATCAAATTGCCCTAGGTCGTTTACCAATGTCAGTAATTGACGATTATACAATTCGAACAATTTTGAATTCTCCTCAAATAAAAAAATAAATAAATCCTTGATGAAAAAAAGATCTTGAATTACTAGGGGTCATTAAATAAATGAGTTTTTTCCTTTTGTTTGGTCTCAATAACTACAAACCTCAACTATTGATTGGTTAGTAAGAAGTACGTCGTAATTTGGATTGAAAATTCATTATCATTAATTACTATATCTGACATTATTTCGAAATGTATAGTTTCGTATTCGAACTACTCTATTCAGACTCTATTCATATAAAACATGAAATTAGTCCAATAACTGTACCCCACATTAATTCACACCCCTTAGGATTTAATTCAATTAGAAATTTCTTATGAATCATCAACAATTTTTTCTGGTCTGGTCTCAATAAGGTCATGAAAAACATTTCGATTTATTTACCTCTTATTTTACATATAATGGATTTGCCTGGACCAATACATGATTTTCTTTTAGTCTTTCTGGGATTAGGTCTTATCTTAGGAGGTATAGGAGTAGTATTACTTAACAACCCAATTTATTCTGCCTTTTCGCTGGGATTAGTTCTTGTTTCTATATCTTTATTATATATTCTATCAAATTCATATTTTGTAGCCGCCGCACAACTCCTTATTTACGTGGGAGCTATAAATGTTTTAATCATATTTGCTGTGATGTTCATGAATGGTTCAGAATATTACAAAGATTTTAATCTTTGGACCGTTGGGAATGGGTTTACTTTGCTGATTTGTACAAGTATTTTTGGTTTACTAATAACTACTATTACGGATATATCATGGTACGGGATTATTTGGACTACAAGATTAAACCAGATTATAGAACACGATTTGATAAGTAATAGTCAACAAATTGGAATTCATTTATCAACGGATTTTTTTCTTCCATTTGAATTCATCTCGATAATTCTTTTAGCGGCTTTGATAGGTGCAATTACCGTGGCGCGCCAATAATAAATCTATAAAATTGGTAACAGCAATCCAAAATAAACTCCATTCTGTGTTATCACAATTATTTACCTTCAATTAGAATTTAAAATTGTTTATGTTTAAAATATAAAATAAAAATTCTTTTATTCGATCTATTACCAATATATTTCTTTCTTCCGTACTTTTTTTATATTATAGTCAATTGAATCTTTTCTATTATTGTTCATATTATATTGAAATGAATCGAAATTGATAAGGAGTTGGTCAATGATGCTCGAACATGTACTTGTTTTGAGTGCCTACTTATTTTTTATCGGTATCTATGGATTGATCACTAGCCGAAATATGGTTAGAGCTCTTATGTGTCTTGAACTTATACTGAACGCGGTTAATATAAATTTCGTAACATTTTCTGATTTTGTTGATAGTCGCCAATTAAAAGGAAATATTTTCTCCATTTTTGTTATAGCCATTGCAGCCGCTGAAGCAGCCATTGGACCAGCTATTGTTTCGTCAATTTATCGTAACAGAAAATCAACTCGTATCAATCAATCGAATTTGTTGAATAAGTAGTATGAATGATCAGTAGTAATATGAATGATAAGTAGTATTAACCATACAAATTAGAATATTCATAAATTCGAATTTAGTATGTATTATACATAATGTATGATCATGTTTGCGAAAATATAAGAAATCAAAGTATCTTAGTTCTCTCCCATGAGTCGAGCCGGAAGTAGATTGATTATAAAAATTCTGGCAAATATAAATCATTGATTCATCTGGTATCTAAATATATGATTCATTTACATACAAGTTTACTAGATCGAAAATTTATTATTAAAAAAGAAAAAAAAAAGATTATAGATCCAATGTCACATTCAGTAAAGATTTATGCTACGTGTATAGGGTGTACTCAATGTGTCCGAGCTTGCCCCACAGATGTATTAGAAATGATACCTTGGGATGGGTGTAAAGCTAAACAAATAGCTTCTGCTCCAAGAACAGAGGACTGTGTGGGTTGTAAAAGATGTGAATCTGCCTGTCCAACGGATTTCTTGAGTGTTCGAGTTTATTTGTGGCATGAAACAACTCGAAGTATGGGTCTAGCTTATTGATACTTTCCAAAAACCTACTTGAATACGACTACAATTTTATTTTTTTTGCCTTTACTGACAAAAACCCGTGCTCAATATATTATATATTGAGCACGGGTTTTTCTGGTCCAAGTGTATCTTGTTTTTACCACGAATTATTTTCCTTGGTTAACGATAATTGTAGTTTTGCCAATATTTGCAGGTTCCCTAATTTTCTTTCTTCCTCATAGAGGAAATAAGGTAATTAGGTGGTATACTCTTTGTATATGTATAATCGAACTCCTTCTAACAACCTATGCATTCGGTTATCATTTCCAATTGGACGATCCATTAATCCAACTGACAGAGGATTATAAATGGATCGATTTTTTGGATTTTTCCTGGAGATTGGGAATAGATGGAATTTCGATAGGACCTATTTTGCTGACGGGGTTTATCACTACTTTAGCTACTTTAGCGGCTCGGCCAATTACTCGAGAATCCCGAGTATTCCATTTCCTGATGTTAGCAATGTATAGCGGTCAAATAGGACCATTTTCTTCTCAAGACCTTTTACTTTTTTTCATCATGTGGGAATTAGAATTAATTCCAGTTTATCTACTTCTAGCCATGTGGGGAGGAAAGAAACGTTTGTATTCAGCTACAAAATTTATTTTGTATACTGCAGGAAGTTCCGCCTTTTTATTAATGGGAATTCTAGGTATTTGTTTATCTGGTTCTAATGAACCAACATTAAATTTTGAAACATCAGCTAATCAATCGTATCCTGTAGCACTCGAAATGCTATTCTATATTGGATTTTTTATTGCTTTTGCTGTCAAATCGCCGATTATACCCTTACATACCTGGTTACCAGACACTCATGGAGAGGCACATTACAGTACTTGTATGCTTCTAGCTGGAATTTTATTAAAAATGGGAGCGTATGGATTGATTCGGATCAATATGGAATTATTACCTCACGCACATTCTATATTTTCTCCTTGGTTGATGATAGTCGGCACAATTCAAATAATCTATGCAGCTTCAACATCTCCTGGTCAACGTAATTTAAAAAAAAGAATAGCTTATTCCTCTGTATCTCATATGGGTTTCATAATTATAGGACTTGGTTCTATAAACGATACAGGACTTAATGGAGCCATTTTACAAATAATCTCTCATGGATTTATTGGCGCGGCGCTTTTTTTCTTGGCAGGAACGAGTTATGATAGAATACGTCTTGCTTATCTCGATGAAATGGGTGGAATGGCTATCACAATTCCAAAAATATTTACGACTTTCAGTATCTTATCAATGGCTTCTCTTGCATTACCGGGCATGAGCGGTTTTGTTGCAGAATTAATAGTATTTTTTGGAATACTTACTAGCCAAAAATATCTTTTAATGACAAAAATACTAATTACTTTTGTAATGGCAATTGGAATGATATTAACTCCTATTTATTCATTATCTATGTTACGACAGATGTTCTATGGATACAAGCTTTTTACTGCGACAAACTCTTATTTTGTCGATTCTGGGCCGCGAGAATTTTTTGTTTCGATCTCTATTCTTTTACCCGTAATAGCTATTGGTATTTATCCAGATTTCGTTTTCTCATTATCAGTTGACAAAGTCGAAGCTCTTCTATCTAATTCTTTTTATCCATCATTTTTGTGAGTAAACCAAAAAAGCAAACATAAATCAATCATATGATTTTAAAAAGTGTTTGTTCGACACTTAAAAATAAGTCCTTTTTCTTCTCCTAAGTTTGAGTAAAATAAATTGGAAGTTTATTATAACCAGGTATGTAATCCAGGGAGAACCCTTTGATTTGATTCAAAGGGTTCTCCCTGGATTACACGAAGTTTTATTTTATACACTTATGCTGTCTTATGTTTATTTTTTATTTATCAAGTCCTTTCTTTATCTTTAATTCAATTAGATGTTAATGTAAATGAACCATAACTATGCAACCCTATTCCTAATAAATTAACCCCAAAATAGCATATCCAAATTATAAAAAAGCCCATCGAGGCTACAATTGCGGAATTTACACTTTCAATATTTTTATTTGTTCGAGTATGTAAATAAATCGAAAATAGGGTCCACGTAATAAATGCCCAAGTTTCCTTCGGATCCCAATTCCAATATGATCCCCATGCTTCATTAGCCCATACTGCTCCCGAAAGAATACCTATGGTTAAAAAGATAAACCCTAGACTAATAATACGATAACTCCAAAGATCCAATTGTTGAATCAATTGAAACCTGTAATAATTCCTAGAAGAAAGAAAAAAAGTGTTTGGTAAAAGATTATTTTTTTCTCTCACGTATTGAATCTCGCCCAGGGAAAACGACTCATTTACGAGATTATTGATTTTACTAAAAATCCTTAGGAATTTTCGAAATGTAATGACTAGAAGAGCTAGTGATAATAATGATCCGCATAAAAGAGTTGCATAGCCCAATACCATCATACTTACGTGCATCATTAACCAATGGGATTGGAGAGCTGGTACTAATATTTCGGATTGATGCATTTCAGTTAAAAGGCCCGAAGTAGCAAAACCTTGGGTAAAAATAGCACTTGGCGTGGTTATTGCGTTTAAATTTAAAAAGTTTTTATACTTTTTAAAATACGGAACCATATGAATAATGGAGAAACTCCATGAAAGAAAGATTAATGATTCATATAAATTACTTAATGGTAAATATCCTAAATAAATCCAACGAGTAATTAATAATCCTGTTATACAGAAAAAAGTAGTCATCATCCCCTTTTCTGACGAATCATATAGTCCTACGATTTCATCGACTAATAAGGTTATCAAATGAATTGTAATTACAATTGAAACGACCGAAAAGGATATATGAGTTAATATATGCTCTAAAGTTGAAAATATCATAAACAATTTTAAATTAAAATAAAGGAAAGTTCCTCAATTCCCAATTTTTAGGATAGGAATTAAAATTGGGAATTGAATTCCATATTCCATATAGGACTTATTCTTTTAGAATATGTCATGCCGCCACTCGGACTCGAACCGAGATGCTCTAGCACTGCTTCCTAAGAGCAGCGTGTCTACCGATTTCACCATAGCGGCTTGTTCTAAATTATAATAACCTATTTTTATTCAATCGTCGAGATTGAAGTAGTCAATTCAATATATATTATATATATTTAGGAAAGATTAAAATAAAAATTGTTGAATAAAAACTTTTTTTAAAATTAGAATTTTAACGTAACGATTTTAATAATAATCCGTATTTTTATTGGTCTATTTTTTAGTTATAGTGTTAGAATGTTCGTTTTATTTAACTTAACTACTGGGATTTTAAAATACTTTATTTTTTTATGCTCGAATAAAATCTAACTGGATAGTTATAACCTCACCTCAATCTATGGATTGAACTCAAAACGTTCTTTATGACTTGCATTTTCTTTTGACTTAGTTTTTTAATAATTCATTTCTTACTGATTTATTTTATGAATCTTAAAAAATGCATTTTTTCGATGACATAAAAATAGGATTTTTATGTATCACGATTTTGTTAATATATGCAGGGGATTGTAACTCTTTGCATAGCTTTGTATTAAATGTCAGTGTTGGTTTTAATTGTGTAGAGAATTTGTCTTAAGATTTAGCAAACAAGATATTGGTAGGTTTTGGGCCAGGCTAGGTATATTATGTAATAAAAAATTTCAACTTCTATCATAAGTATATCGTATTTCATATCATAATTGTAGCGTACTTAAAAAAAAAATCATTTTTATTTTATAAATCAATTTATGTATATTACTTAAGTATATATTTCTATATTAATTATAGAAATATATATTTGTTGATTGATCCTTCAGTGGAAACATAGGGTCTAAAATTGGTGTATTTTTTATATAATCGGATTTTTAGTATAATCACTTAAAAAAGGGTTTTTCTTAATTGAATTTGCTTAAATTAAAAATTAGGGATATATAGTAATAATAATTTATAGAAAAAATGGTTTAGAGAATTTTAAAACACATTTTAAACTTAATTAATTAATTTTGACTACAAATTATATAGATATATTCTTCTATAATTAGTTTAATTAAGTATAAATTAAGTATATTAGATATACTAAATACTATAGTTATTATTTTATGGTATAAAATAATAAAAGAGTAATAAAAGAGAAAAATCTTTTATTCTTGAATCGATGGGGATTCTTATTTTCCCCACCCTAAAAACAATAAAGCATACTCAAAAGAAACGTTAATCCTGTGCTTGCGTTTATTCTTTTTTCAAACAAAAGAATATAGTATTATAATTTATATTTAAATTTATATAATTTAAATTTAGTAGATACAAGAATCCTTTTTTATTATAAAAGCGAAACCACTTCAATTTACTATTGCTATTGATTCGGTCAAAACAAAACATTAGAGAATATCCATTTTTCCTTTTATTTCTATTTAGATATTTTTATTATATATATTTATATATATTAATAGATAATAGAATACATAAATTTATAATATATAATTTATAATAGAATTATAAAATATAATTATTAAGTTAATATAATTTATAGTTTTTATAATCTTTTGAGTATTATTTAAAATTAAGATTTTATTTTATATAAATTAAGTATTTGTATTTTATTTTAAAGTCTAAAATATTAATTTTCATTCTAAAATTCTAAAATGTAGTACTATATTACTTAAGAATATAATACAAATTTTTATAAATTTTTTTTTTTAACTTATAAAAAATTATAAAAATTTCCAATTATAAACAAATAAGACTGACTGCTTTTCGAGTCAGAACAACTCAGATTATTCCAATCTTTGATTATTTATTTGTTGCATAAAAAAAACTTTTTGAATTCCTTGTAGAAAGAGATTTACCTAACGAAAAAGCTTTCAATGCTGCCCAATATCCTTTCTTTTTCCAAATATTTTTACGAATCCGCTTTTTTGAGATAGAAGTACGTTTTTTCGGAACTGCCATTAAAAATTATAATAAGTTTTTAATCCCTATAGTTGGATGTCAAAGACATCTATTGTTCAAAACCAATTGTTTTTTTTCTTATTAATTATCTAGCTATCTATTTATTTTCTAGATTGTACTCCCTTCATAAAAATATGAATATAGAAAAATCGCGTAACTAAATAAATAAAAAAAGTACGGGGAACAAAAAAAATAATAAAATAAAAAAGATTTTTCTTTTTTCTATTCCCGACAATATCGAATAATTCATATTTAGTTTATTGGTCCTCTTATATCCTCATTCAAACCCATATCTATAAAATTGAAATTTGCTATGCCATATAAATCTAATAGATTAACGTTGATATGATAATCAAATAAAAACAAAAAAATACAAACAAAAAGATTATACCTTTCTTTATATCTCTGTCTAGTTTCTTTTTGTCGTCCTACATTGATTTATAGGTAATAAAAAGGGCAAAAATACATAATAAAAAAGATCCAAAGTTTTAGTTTTACTAAACCAACCCCTTGTATTAAATTAATATAAAAAAATATTAAATCTAAGTAAAAAAATTACTATTTTTTTTCTTTTCTATGAATTATTAATTTAATTGGTCAAGCTCCCAAAAAGAGCAAGAGTATATATAATTTGAATTTTAAAATGTGCAAGAGACTAGTACTTAATCTGTTATCTCTTAAAAACTAAAAACGCCAAGATAAATAATTTTCTAAAAGATATCTTAGTAATTCCGTAATTCCTCCTTTTAATTTTATGTTAAAGTTAAATTTTGGATGTCAGAGTTTGGAGATCAGAGCCTTTTCTAAAAAAATAAAAGTCTAATATTAAAATTATATTACAATAAAAGACAATCAATTAGTTCCAAAATAAATTTTCAGAATAACCCCAAAAGAAATAACTTTATTGGGGATAAGTTAGGTTTTTTTTCTGATTCAGATCAAATACTGGTTTTGGTATAATTATTTATCTTTGCTTTATCAATATATAAATTAGTGTAATACGAAATAATAATGAAAATGGAAATCTCCATTTTCATTTTTTGGATATTCATCAAATTTGACTTAATAATAATATAATAATTGAATATTAATATTTAATATCAATATTACTATATAGTACTTTTTTTTCATCGTTTTCAATAGTAATTTGTTCATATCATTTGACAAATTTTAACTTCTTTATTTGAAATATTTAAAATAGTTGAAAAAGATTCAGAATAATTATAAAATTCTAGATTTTATTTTGTCTATTTTATATTTTAAGTTTTTATTTTATTAACTGACCCCTTATCATTTCAAAAGAAATAAGAACCGGTAAATCAGAAACAATTAATTAAGATAAAAATAAAAAGACTTTTTTTAATTTATTTTTATGGAATATATATATCAATATTCATGGATTATAGCTTTAATCTCACTTCCAGTTCCGATATTAATAGGAGTAGGACTTTTACTTTTTCCAACGGCAACAAAAGATCTTCGCCGTATGTGGGTTTTTCCAAGTGTTTTATTGTTAAGTATAGTTATGCTTTTTTCAACTTATCTAGTTATTCAACAAATAAATAAACCTTCTATCTATCTATCTATATGGTCTTGGACTATAAATAATGACTTTT